GAATTCAAGTGCAAATTGCAGGGCGTATCGACGGAAAAGAAATTGCACGTGTTGAATGGATCAGAGAAGGGAGAGTTCCCCTACAAACAATTCGCGCTAAAATTGATCATTGTTCCTATACAATTCGAACTATCTATGGAGTATTAGGCATAAAAATTTGGATATTTGTAGACTAGGAATAATGGACTTTTATTTGTTTTACTATTCTGGCTAATGTATAGTGATAGAACAAAAAATGACATTTCATTCTTTTTCTATTAAAAAAAAAAAGAGCAATTCTAATTCTAATTCTATAGGGTTGAATAAAAATTCGATTAACCATTTTTTGTTAGAATTGCTATGCTTAGTGTGTGACTCGTTAATTTTTTCTTTAACTTAAAAGTCAGTTTAGAGTTGGAATTCCGAAAAAATATAGACTGAACTCTACTATGAACTTAATAACCATATAAATAAGAAATAAGCAACTTATTGCTTCGTATTATCGAGATCCCAAGAAAGAGTCACTATATGACTGAATCAATCATATAGTTGTAGCAACTGCAATTTTTCCCATAAGAAAAAATCTTATTATGGGTTGTGAGGCAAAAGTCAGGGGATGTGGATAAATGGAAAGATGATAGAAAGAGAGAACAAAAATACTAATGATATATGATTCCAAGTATGTATGGTCTATGAATCATGTCATATAAGGGCAATGTGATAAAGCATCAATACTGAATATAAAATAAAAATAAGAAATAGTATAAAAAAATTAAGTATAAAATAATAAAGAGCCTGGAGTTAATAGAAACTGAGAAGATTGACCGGGACCAAATTTTGTTGAGAGCTCCGTTGCAGAATTCAGACCTAGGCATTAATGGAGAAGCTATAGGAACGGTGAAACTTGTGACTGCATAGATTCTATTGAAAACGAATGCTAATGATTCATTGAGCGGGATGGCGGAACGAACCAAAAACAAATTGATTTATTTTGAGAAGTCATGGATTGAAACTACGAATGAAGCAGAAAAGAGTCAATATTCGCTCGCGAAACCCTTGTTTATTGATTACCATATTTTCTTTTTTATTTGGCGTAATTCAATAGGGATAAAAAAAAAGAAAGAATGATTTGGTATAATATAAATAAAAAAAAAAAGCATTATCCATATTTACAGATAAATATATGTCTAGCTTTGTATCTTGATTATATATACAGTTCAATAAATTAAATGTCAAAGACATTACTTAGTTTAGTGGTTTAGTGCATTATTTATTAGAAATATGTAATATTATTGAATCATTTCATTCGCGAGGAGCTGGATGAGAAGAAACTCTCATGTCCGGTTCTGCAGTAGAGATGGAATCAAGAAATGACCATCAACTATAACCCCAAAAGAACCAGATTTCGTAAACAACATAGAGGAAGAATGAGGGGAATATCTTGTCGAGGCAATCAGATTAGTTTTGGTAGATATGCTCTTCAGGCACTTGAACCCGCTTGGATCACAGCTAGACAAATAGAAGCAGGGCGAAGAGCAATGACACGATATGCGCGTCGTGGTGGAAAAATATGGGTACGTATATTTCCCGACAAACCTGTTACGGTAAGACCCACGGAAACACGTATGGGTTCAGGAAAGGGATCTCCCGAATATTGGGTATCCGTTGTTAAACCGGGTCGAATACTTTATGAAATGAGCGGAGTATCCGAAACTGTAGCTAGGACCGCTATTTCAATAGCTGCGTCCAAAATGCCTATACCAACTCAATTTGTTATTACAGGATAGGGGTATAGAACTAAACAAAAATAAAAGGGTTATTTCATTATATTGAGGATGAAAAAACAAACAACCACAGATTTCTTTATTTCTGGAAAGACAATATTTCTTTTTTTCCTTCATTCCTTGCATTGACATTCTTTGCATTGAAATAACAGATAAAAAAAAAAAAAAATGATATGATTCAACCCCAAACCCTTTTGAATGTAGCAGATAACAGCGGGGCTCGAAAATTGATGTGTATTCGAATCATAGGGACAGGGAATCCCCGATATGCTCATATTGGTGACGTTATTGTTGCTGTAATCAAAGAAGCAGTACCCAATATGCCTCTAGAAAGATCAGAAGTAATTAGAGCTGTAATTGTACGTACATGTAAAGAACTCAAACGTAACAACGGTATCATAATACGATATGATGACAATGCAGCAGTTGTCATTGATCAAGAAGGAAATCCAAAAGGAACTCGAGTTTTTGGTGCGATTCCTCGGGAATTGAGACAGTTTAATTTTACTAAAATAGTTTCATTAGCTCCCGAGGTATTATAAATACTAGTAGATAAACTTATAATAGTTTCGGGTATCAAAAATAGAACAATTAATTATTAGTGGATTAGGTCTCACGCATATACTTTAAATAAAAAAAAAATAAAACAAAGAAAAAACATGTTGATTATATCAAAATTAGGAGACACCAATAATTCTAGTTCGTCATGGGTAGGGATACTATTGCCAATATAATAACTTCTATAAGAAATGCTGACATGGATAAAAAAGGAACGGTTCGAATAGCATCCACTAATATCACCGAAAACATTGTTAAAATACTTCTACAAGAAGGTTTTATTGAAAACGTTCGAAAACATCAGGAAAATCAGAGATTTTTCTTGGTTTCAACCCTACGACATAGAAGGACTAGTAAAGGAGTATATAGAACTATTTTAAAACGTATCAGCCGACCCGGTCTACGAATCTATTCCAACTATCAACGAATTCCTAAGATTTTAGGTGGAATAGGGATTGTAATTCTTTCTACTTCTCAAGGTATAATGACAGATCGAGAAGCTCGACTAAAAAAAATTGGAGGAGAAATTTTGTGTTATATATGGTGATCCTCCTCCGGTATCCTAATTTGAGCTCTAAATTCCCATTTGTGAAATAGGGGAAAAGTAAGTTATATAACTCTTCTCCATTAGTTGATACTTTAAAGGGGTTACCTGGAATGAAAGAACAAAAATTGATTCATGAAGGTGTAATTATTGAATCACTTCCCAATGGTATGTTCCGGGTACGTTTAGATAATGAAGATTTAATTCTAGGTTATGTTTCAGGAAGGATACGGCGCAGTTTTATACGGATACTACCTGGAGATAGAGTCAAAATCGAAGTAAGTCGTTATGATTCAACCAAGGGACGTATAATTTATAGACTTCGTAACAAGGATTCAAACGATTAAGTGATTTTTTAAAACATTCCTTTCGTGGGTAGGGTACGGTATACAATTCGAAGTTCAAAAATTCAAGAGACTCATTTTCTTCCAAGGAATAGATTCAGGGGTAAAGGAATGATAAATATGAAAATAAGGGCTTCCGTTCGTAAAATTTGTGAGAAATGTCGACTGATTCGTAGGCGTGGACGAATTATGGTGATTTGTTCCAATCCGAGACATAAACAGAGACAAGGGTAATCCTTAAAAAAAAAAAAGAACTTTCTTTCTAATCCCTGTATTGTATAAGGGATCCGTTTTAACATGAAATGGATATCTCCGTATATTTACATATATTTCTGACTCATTATTATGAGATAATAAAATATGACAAAATCTATACCAAGAATTGGTTCCCGTAGGAATGGACGTATTGGTTCACGCAAGAATGCACGTAGAATACCAAAAGGAGTTATTCATGTTCAAGCGAGTTTCAATAATACCATTGTAACTGTTTCAGATGTACGTGGTCAGGTGGTTTCTTGGGCCTCCGCGGGTACTTCTGGATTCAAAGGCACAAGAAGAGGAACACCCTATGCTGCTCAAGCTGCAGCAGTAAACGCTATTCGTACAATAATTGATCAGGATATGCAACGAGCAGAAGTTATGATAAAGGGTGCTGGTTTCGGAAGAGATGCAGCATTACGAGCCATTCGTAGAAGTGGTATACTATTAAGTTTCGTACGTGATGTAACACCTATGCCACATAATGGATGTCGACCTCCCCAAAAAAGACGTGTGTAGAAATAAGAATTAAACAACTATCAAGAGAAATAAATGATTCAATGATCTGATCAAATTAGAATATTAGTATGGTTCGAGAGGAAATAGCAGAATCCACTCGAACACTACAGTGGAAGTGTGTTGAATCACGAGTAGACAGTAAGCGTCTTTATTATGGACGTTTCATTCTGTCCCCGCTTATGAAAGGACAAGCGGATACTATAGGTATCTCCATGCGAAGGGCTTTACTTGGAGAAATAGAAGGAACATGTATCACACGTGCAAAATCTGAGAAGGTACCACATGAATATTCTACAGTAGTAGGTATTGAAGAATCAGTACATGAAATTTTATTAAATTTGAAAGAAATTGTATTGAGAAGTAATCTCTATGAAATTAGAGACGCATCCATTTGTGTTAGAGGTCCTAGGTACGTAACTGCTCAAGATATCATCTCACCACCTTACGTGGAAATAGTTGATACGACACAGTATATAGCTAACCTGACAGAACCGATTGATTTGTGCATTGAATTACAAATCAAGAGAGATCGCGGATATCGTATGAAACCCATAACTAATTCTCAAGATGGAAGTTATCCTATAGATGCTGTATTCATGCCTGTTCGAAATGCAAATCATAGTATTCATTCTTATGGTAATGGGAATGAAAAACAAGAAATACTTTTTCTAGAAATATGGACAAATGGGAGTTTAACTCCTAAAGAAGCACTTTATGAAGCTTCTCGTAATTTAATTGATCTATTTGTTCCTTTTCTCCATGCAGAGGAAGCAGACATTAATTTCGAGGAAAATAAAAACAAGTTTACTTTACCCTCTTTCACCTTTCAAGATAGATTATCTAATCTAAAGAAAAACAAAAAGGGAATTCCATTGAAATATATTTTTATTGACCAATCAGAATTGCCTTCCAGGACCTATAATTGTCTCAAAAGGTCCAATATACATACATTATTGGACCTTTTGAGTAAGGGTCAAGAAAATCTTATAAAAATGGAATATTTTCACATAGAAG